GATAAGATGCCTGATTATAGGGCTATTTTGATAGAATAGAAAATGTATTTTATTTAATACTCTTATTATATTTTATGGAATTAAACCATACCTTAAGGTATCAAAAACCTTTGTGCATCTTACACTTAAATATATAAAGATAGGTAAGCTAAAATAAGCTATCAGGTTCATACCCTGCCTATAGAGATATTAAAAACTCTCCTATCTAATAAAAAAAAGAAGATGATTATTTGTAACAACTTTAATATTAAGAACTATAATAACAATTTCAGCTAATAATTGAATTGGGATATGAATAGGATTAGAATTAAATATAATATCATTTATTCCATTAATTATAAATAAAACTAAAAAATCTAGATCAGAAGCAGCAATAATATACTTTTTAATGCAAAGAATAAGAAGTATATTACTAATAATAATAGTATTATTTAACATTTATAGTCAATCAAAAGATTGAATTATAATTAATTCAACAATTACTAGATGCTTATTGATTAAAATAGGAGCCGCCCCATTTCATAAATGATTACCTGAGATTTTATCTAAAATAGAATGAAATAAATGTATTTGATTAATAACTTGACAAAAACTAGCACCTTTAATAGTAATAAGAAATTTAAATAATAACAGAATAATTTTAAATATATCTATTTATAGATCAATTATCATTGGAAGAATTGGAGGGATTAATCAAACATCTTTACGAAAAATAATAGGATATTCATCTATTAATCATATAGGTTGAATATTAACAATTAATAAATCAATTAATAAATGATTAATTTACCTAATTATTTATAGTTTAATAATTATTATAATATGTAAAATATTTATAAATTATAAATTATATTTTATTAATCAAATAGGAAGAATTAATATAACTAATATAGAAAAAATTAATTTATTCTGTATAATGCTAAGAATAGGAGGACTTCCACCATTCATTGGATTTTTACCAAAATGAATTACTATTCAATATATAATTAATGAAAAAGAATTTATAACAATTATATTTATAATTATAATAAGATTAATCCCTTTAATATTTTATATCCGTATTATAATAAATTTAATTCTTTCATCAAATATTACAATTAAATGAAATAAAACCCATTATAATAAATTTATAACAATTATAATAATTATTAATTTTAGATTACCTTTTATTATAATTATAGATATTATTTAATAAAATATATACTTTTAAAGCTTTAAGTTAATTAAACTATTAACCTTCAAAGTTAAATTTATACAATAAAGTATAAGCTTTAGATTAAAATCTACTTTAGAATTGCAGTCTAATATCATATAATTGACTATAAAGCCAATGATAAAGGATTAAATATTAATCATAAATAAATTTACAATTTATCGCCTAAAATTCAGCCACTTTATCTTTGAATAAATGATTATATTCAACTAACCATAAAGACATTGGAACTTTATATTTCATATTTGGTATGTGATCAGGGATAGTAGGGTCAGCTATAAGAATTATTATTCGAATTGAATTAGGTCAACCAGGAAGATTTATTGGAGATGATCAAATTTATAATGTAATAGTTACTGCACACGCATTCGTGATAATCTTCTTTATAGTTATACCTATTATAATTGGTGGATTTGGTAATTGACTAGTACCCTTAATAATTGGAGCTCCTGATATAGCATTCCCACGAATAAATAATATAAGATTTTGATTATTACCTCCTTCAATTACCTTATTAATAATTAGAAGATTAACTGAAGCAGGAGCTGGAACTGGTTGAACAGTTTATCCACCTTTATCAAGAAATATTTCACATAGAGGTGCCTCAGTAGATTTAGCTATCTTCTCATTACATTTAGCAGGTGTATCCTCTATTCTTGGGGCAGTAAATTTTATTTCAACTATTTTAAATATACGACCTAAAGGAATAACTCCTGAACGAATCCCTTTATTTGTTTGATCAGTAGGAATTACAGCATTATTATTATTATTATCTTTACCCGTATTAGCAGGAGCTATTACCATATTATTGACTGACCGAAACTTTAACACCTCTTTTTTTGACCCTTCAGGGGGAGGGGACCCTATTCTATACCAACATTTATTCTGATTTTTTGGACATCCTGAAGTTTACATTTTAATTCTACCAGGATTTGGATTAATTTCACATATTATTATACAAGAAAGAGGAAAAAATGAAACTTTTGGAACTATTGGAATAATTTATGCTATATTAGCTATTGGAATTTTAGGATTCATTGTATGAGCACATCATATATTCACTGTAGGTATAGATGTAGATACACGAGCCTATTTTACATCAGCAACAATAATTATTGCAGTTCCAACTGGAATTAAAATTTTTAGATGATTAGCAACACTCCATGGAGTAAAAATAAATTATTCCCCCTCAATAATATGAGCTTTAGGATTCGTATTTTTATTTACTATTGGAGGATTAACTGGAGTGATTTTAGCAAATTCCTCAATTGATATCATTTTACATGATACTTATTATGTAGTTGCCCATTTCCACTATGTATTATCAATAGGTGCAGTATTTGCTATTATAGCAAGATTTATTCAATGATTCCCATTATTTACAGGATTAACAATAAATCCTAAATGACTAAAAATTCAATTTCTAATTATATTTATAGGTGTAAATATCACATTTTTTCCACAACATTTCTTAGGATTAAGTGGAATACCACGACGATATTCAGATTATCCTGATAGATACACAGGGTGAAATATCATTTCATCTATTGGAAGAATTATATCTATAATCAGAATTATCTTATTCATTACAATTTTATGAGAAAGAATAATTTCAAAACGTATACTTTTATTTAGAGAAAATATAACATCAAGTATTGAATGAATACAAAAAACACCTCCTGCTGAACATTCATATAATGAAATTCCTGTATTATCATCATTCTAATATGGCAGATTAATGCAATGAATTTAAGATTCATAAATAAAGATATTAAAATCTTTTATTAGAAATCGCCACCTGAGGTAACACAATAACTCAAGACGCAAATTCATCCCTAATAGAACAATTAGTATTTTTCCATGATCACACTATTATAATTTTATCAATAATTACAATTATAGTAATATATATTATAATCTCATTAATAAAAAATGTATTTATCAATCGATACTTATTAGAAGGACAAACAATTGAATTAATATGAACATTACTACCAGCAATTACATTAATTTTTATTGCACTACCATCATTACGATTACTTTATATAATTGATGAAATAAACAGACCATCTATTACTTTAAAAGTAATTGGACATCAATGGTATTGAAGATATGAATATTCAGATTTCCCCTCAATTGAATTTGATTCATATATAAAACCTAATTCAGAGTTATCATCAATAGAAACCCGATTAATAGATGTTGATAATCGAACAGTACTACCTATAAATAATCAAGTACGTATTATAGTAACAGCAGCAGATGTATTACATTCATGAGCAATCCCTACATTAGGTATAAAGATTGATGCTATTCCTGGTCGACTTAATCAGGGGAATATTAATATTATTCGACCAGGAATTATATATGGACAATGTTCAGAGATTTGTGGTGCAAATCATAGATTTATACCTATTATATTAGAAAGAATCCCTACAGAAAATTTTCTAAAATGAATTAAATCAATATCATTAAGTGGCTGAAACATTTAAGCATTGGTCTCTTAAACCAAATTATAGTAATTTAAACCTACTCTTAATGACCTTAAAAGATTTAGTTTAAATAAAACATTAACTTGTCAAGTTAAAATTATTAAATATTAATAATCTTTATTGCCTCAAATATCTCCTTTATGATGAGAAATATTATTTTTAGTATTTATTATATCTTTAATAATATTTAATATTATTATTTACTTTATACAAAATAAAATAAACTTAAATAAAAATTTATTTAAAAATGATAATATCCAATTTATTTGAAAATGATAACTAATTTATTTTCATCTTTTGACCCATCAACTTCAATAAATTACTCTTTAAACTGAATTAGTATTTATATTGGTATATTAATAATACCATATTATTATTGAGTTTTACCAAACCGGATAAATTCATTATTTAATATTATTACTAAAAATTTACATAATGAATTTAAAATTATTTTAGGAGATAAATCTAAAGGAATTACTTTAATAATAATTTCTTTATTCTTATTTATTATAATAAATAATTTATTAGGATTATTACCTTATATTTTTACAAGATCAAGACATTTAGTTTTTTCATTAACTTTAGCTTTACCTTTATGATTTAGAACAATACTATTTGGATGATTTAAAAATACTAATTCAATATTTGCACATTTAGTACCTAATGGTACTCCTGCCTTATTAATACCTTTTATAGTTATTATTGAAAGAATTAGTAATATTATCCGACCAGGAAGATTAGCTGTTCGATTAACAGCTAATATAATTGCTGGTCATTTATTAATAAGATTATTAGGAAATAAATCTTTAAGCATTAATAATTATATATTAATAATTATTGTATTATTACAAATAATAATAATAACATTTGAATTAGCAGTAGCAATTATTCAAGCTTATGTTTTTTCTATTTTAACAACTTTATATTCTAGAGAAGTAATAAATTAAATATGAAAATACATAAAAATCATCCTTACCATTTAGTAGATTATAGTCCATGACCTTTAACAGGATCTATTGGAGCTATAACTTTAACAACAGGAATAGTTATATGATTCCATATAAATCAACTATATTTATTTAATATGGGTATTATCATTATTTTACTCACAGTAATACAATGATGACGAGATATTATTCGAGAATCCACCTTTCAAGGTAATCATACAATAAAAGTTACAAATGGGTTAAAAATTGGGATAATTTTATTTATTATCTCAGAAGTATTCTTCTTCATTTCATTTTTCTGAGGATTCTTTCATAGAAGATTATCACCAACAGTTGATATCGGAATAATATGACCACCAAAAGGTATTATAGTATTCAATCCTATAGAAATTCCATTATTAAATACTATAATCTTATTATGTTCAGGAATAACAGTAACATGATCTCATCACAGAATTATGACAAATAATCATAAAGAATCAAGAAAAAGATTAATAATTACAGTTATATTAGGAATTTATTTTACTATTCTTCAAGCATATGAATATAAAGAAGCTAGATTCTGTATTAGTGATTCAATTTATGGATCTTGTTTCTTTATAATAACAGGATTCCATGGAATTCATGTAATTATTGGAACTATTTTTCTTATAGTATGTTTAATTCGTCATAATAAATTCCATTTCTCAAGAAATCACCATTTTGGATTTGAAGCAGCAGCATGATATTGACACTTTGTAGATGTAGTATGACTATTCTTATACATTTCAATTTACTGATGAGGAAGATATCTTCTTAGTATAATAAATATATTTGACTTCCAATCAAAAGACCTTAAATAATAAGAGAAGATATTGTTTATTACTATAATAATAATAGTTTTATCATTTTTAATTCCTATCATTATAATAATTATATGTACATTAATTTCAAAAACAAGAAAAAAAGATCGTGAAAAAATATCACCTTTTGAATGTGGATTTGATCCAAAAAGATCCGCCCGAACTCCTTTCTCAATTCAATTCTTCTTAATCGCAGTTTTATTTTTAATTTTTGATATTGAAATCGCAATTTTATTACCAATTATTTTAACTATAAAATGAACAATAAATAAAATATGAATATTAACAATTATAATATTCCTAATTACATTAATCATTGGATTATACCATGAATGAAAAAATGGTGTATTAGAATGAGCCAAATAATATAAATTATATCTTATAATAATAGGGGAAATAGTTAAAGCATAACATTTAATTTGCAATTAAAAAATACTATATAAATAATAGTTTTTCTCAAAGATAATGAAGTTAAAAATTACAATTAGTTTCGACCTAATATTAGGATAATATATCCCTTATCTAAATAATTTAATTGAAGCCAAAATGAGGCTTTTCATTGTTAATGAAAAAATTGATTATAATTAATCCAATTAAAAGGGAATAAGTATAAAAGAAGCTGCTAACTATTTTTTAAAGCGGTTAAATTCCGTTTTTCCCTTTATTTGTATAGTTTAAATTTAAAACACCTTATTTTCAGTAAGGAGAAAAGAGATATCTTTATAAATATACTTAAGAGGATTTACCTATATTAACTTCTTCAGAGTTAAACTTTAAAATTTAAGATACTTAAGTATTTAATAAATTAAGATTATAAATATAAAAATAAAAATAAAACTAATTAAATAAATTTTAACATTATTAACTTGATACACAGAATAAAAAGAACTAATATATGTAATAAAATTAGGTAAAGAGGTTGAAATAATATATTCTCCTCAACTAGAATCCATAAAAATAAAACTTATTTTAGAAAAATAAAAAGAAACCTTAGAAATAAAGAAAGAACTAAAATAAGGTATAAACCATATGGAACTTATAAAATCAATTATGTAATTATTTGATAATCCAAAAATATTATCATAAATAGTTAATAAAGATAAACTATAACCTAATCAAATACCTACAATAATAAATAATAAAGGAAGGGATTTTAAAAAATATGTAAAACATATAAATGGGGGATAAGGAAAAATTAATCAAATTAATAATCTACCACTAAGAATAGATATAATAGATAAAAAAAATAAAGAAATTATTATTAAAGGACATTCAAAATATGATAAATTAGATATTAATCCTCTATTACCACAAAAGCAAAAGTAAATTAAACGTAATCTATAAGTAATAGTTAATCCAATAGAAATATAATATAAAATAAAAATATAACAATTATAATATCTATAACATATTTGTTCTAAAACTAAATCCTTTCTATAAAATCCAGATAAAAAAGGAAATCCACAAAGAGATAAATTAGAAATACAAAAACAAGAACAAGTGAAAGGAAGAGAGTATACTAAATTACCTATATAACGAATATCCTGATTATCATTTATACAATGAATAATTAATCCTGCACACAAGAATATTAAAGCTTTAAAAAAAGCATGAGTTAATATATGTATATAAGATACATAAAAATAACCTATAAATAAAATTCTTATTATTAAACCTAATTGTCTCAAAGTTGATAAAGCAATAATTTTCTTTAAATCATATTCAAAATTAGCTGCTAAGCCAGATATAAATATAGTTAAACAAGATATTATTAAAATAATATCTAAATTATATCTTATAAATAAATTATTAAAACGAATTAAAAGATAAACCCCGGCAGTTACTAAAGTTGAAGAATGAACTAAAGCAGAAACTGGAGTAGGAGCTGCTATAGCAGCAGGAAGTCAAGAAGAAAAAGGAATCTGGGCTCTTTTAGTAAAAGCAGCCAATACAATTATAAATAAAATCCAAAGAGAAACAAAATTATCCAAATTAATTAAATAATAAATATAATTTCATCTACCCATATTAAATATTCAAGAAATAGAAATAAGAATTGCAACATCCCCAATACGATTACTTAAAATAGTTAATATACCTGCATTATAAGATTTATTATTTTGATAATAAATAACCAAACAATAAGAAACTAATCCTAAACCATCCCAACCTAATAAAATTCTAATTAAATTAGGTCTAATAATTAATAATATTATTGACATAACAAACAAAAGAACTAAATATAAAAAACGTACTTTAAATAAATCATTATTTATGTAAGAAGATCTATATAAAATAACTATTGATGAAATAAAAAGAACACTACCCATAAATAAAAAAGATATCCAATCTAAATAAATAGATATAGATAAATAGGAAGAATTAATACAGAAAATTTCCCAATCCAATAAAATAGAAATATCTGAAAATAAAAAACTTAAACCCAATCATAAAAATAAAATACTAAAAAATAATAAAATAAAACATCAAGATATAAACAAATTCATAATGGATTTAGAGAAAAATTTCACCAATAATACCACAAATTATTATTCTATTTAAACTACCATAAATCCTTAAATAAATAATGAAAAATTATCAAATTTGAGTACTAAAAAATTCAAAGGAATAAAATGAAAAATAATTAATATATATTCACGAAATCTAACAGAATTTAAATAAAATAATCCATTATATAAATAACCATGCTGAATAGAAGAAAATATATAAATTCTATAACAACATCTTATAAAAGATATAAATCCTAAAAGTACATATAATATATAATCCCAAGAAATAACAGAATTAATTAAATAAATTTCCCCTAATAAATTTAAAGAAGGAGGACTAGATATATTATTAGCACAAAAAAGAAATCAAAATAAAGATAAACTAGGTATAGCAACTAAATAACCCTTATTAATAAATATTCTACGACTATGACTACGTTCATAAATAATATTTGCTAAACAAAAAAGAGCTGAAGAACAAAATCCATGACCCATTATTAAAACTAAAGAACCAGTAAACCCATAAAGGGAATAAGTTATTAATCCACAAATAACCAATGATATATGTGCAACAGAAGAATAAGCAATAATAGATTTAATATCAATTTGGAAGAGACATAAAAATCTAACAAGTAAAGCTCCTCATAAACTAATAATAATTCAAAATAAACCATATACTAAAAAATATTTACCCAATAAATAATAAATACGAAATAAACCATAACCCCCTAACTTCAATAAAACAGCAGCCAAAATTATAGAACCTGAAATAGGAGCCTCTACATGAGCTTTAGGTAATCAAAAATGAAAAAATGGTATAGGTAATTTAAATAGAAAAGCTATAATTATAGATAAATATAAATAAAATTCCAAATCATTTAATAATAAAACATAAAAATCTAAAGAGTGATAATTATTATAAATGTAAAAAATACCTAATAATATTGGTAAAGAAGCAAACAATGTATAAAAAATTAAATAATAACCAGCAGACATTCGTTCAGGCTGATATCCCCAACCAAAAATTAAAAAAAAGGTGGGGATTAATGAAATCTCAAAAGAGAAGTAGAATATAAAAATATTTAATGAAGAAAAAGTTATTAATAAAAATATTAATATAATTATAATTATAAATGTAAAAACATAAATTTTATCTTTTTTCAATCAAATATTATAACTTGCTATTATTATTAAAAATACAATAAAATATGATAAACTAATTAAATTATAAGAAATAATATCTAATCCTATTTTTATTCTAGATAAAGAAATAAAATTAAAAGGGTTACTTAAATAAATAAATATAAAACATGAAATTATTAAAAAATGTATATATAATCAATAATTTATAAATAAAGGGATTGTAAATAATAATATATATATAAATTTTATCATGATATAATAGATATACTGGATAAATAATCATTACCTTGTCTACGAACTAATCTTACTAAAATTGATAAACCTAAAGCTCCTTCACAAACTGTAAAAACTAAAAAAATTAATGAAAAATATAATTCATAACCATAATTTATTATAACTAAAATTAAAAGTATAAATACAAATAAAACTATAAATTCCAATCTTAATAAAGATAATAAAATATGTTTACGAGTTGAACAAAAAATGACAATTCTTCTAAATAAACAAAATAAAAGAATATATTCTATAAACATTTGTTTTAATAGTTTAATAAAAACAATGATTTTGTAAATCATAATTAGGGTATACCTTTAAAACTTCAGTAAAAAGCATTAGCTTATCTTTAATCTCCAAAATTAAAATTTTTTATTAAACTATTTACTGTATTGAATATTTTATTAATATTAATAATTACATTATCAACAATCTTAATAAGATTAAATCACCCTTTAAGAATAGGACTTATTTTAATTTTACAAACAATTATTGTGTCAATAATCATTGGATATTTAATAAAATCCTTTTTTTTTTCATATTTAATTATAATTATTATTTTAAGAGGAGCTTTAGTATTATTCATTTATATATCAAGAGTAGCCTCAAATGAAAAATTTAAAACCTCAAGTATTTTAATTATATTATCTATTTTAACAAGTATTACAAGATACTCTTATTTATATTTATATAATAATATATATATAAATGATAATATGTATATAAATGACCAAATTACATTAATTAAAATTTTTAATACTTTAACAGCACAAATTACATTAATAATAATTTTATATTTATTATTAACAATAATTGTAGTATCTAATAATGCAAAAGTAACTGAGGGACCTTTACGAATAAAAAAATCATAAAATATGAATAAACCTTTACGAAAAATTCACCCTTTAATTAAAATTGTAAATAACTCTTTAATTGATCTCCCTACACCTACATCAATTTCATTATGATGAAATTTCGGTTCATTATTAGGAATATGCTTAATAATTCAAATTATTAGTGGATTATTTTTAGCAATACATTATACTGCTAATATTGAAATAGCATTTAATAGAGTAATTCATATCTGTCGAGATGTTAATAATGGTTGATTAATACGATATACCCATGCAAATGGAGCATCAATATTCTTTATTTGTCTATATTTACATATTGGACGAGGATTATATTATGGATCTTACAAGTTATTTATAACTTGATCTATTGGAATTATTTTATTATTATTGATTATAGCTACAGCATTTTTAGGATATGTATTACCTTGAGGTCAAATATCACTATGAGGAGCTACAGTAATTACAAATTTATTATCAGCTATTCCTTATTTAGGAAAAACATTAGTAATATGATTATGAGGAGGATTTTCCATTGATAATGCAACATTAACACGATTTTTTACTTTACATTTTTTATTACCATTCATTATTGCAGCATTAGTAATAATCCATTTATTATTTTTACACCAGACAGGAAGAAATAATCCATTAGGATTAAATTCAAATTATGATAAATCCCCTTTCCATCCATATTTTTCAATTAAAGATATAATAAGTATAGTAATCACATTATTTTTATTTTCTTTAATAATTTTATTAGAACCTCGAATATTAGGAGATCCTGAAAACTTTATCCCTGCTAATCCTTTAGTAACTCCTGTTCATATCCAACCAGAATGATATTTTTTATTTGCTTATGCAATCCTACGGTCAATTCCGAATAAATTAGGAGGAGTTATTGCAATATTTTTATCTATTATTATTATTATTATACCAACTATCCTTAATAAAAGTAAATTTCAGGGATTAACATTTTATCCATTAAGAAAATTATTATTTTGAACTATAATTACAGTAATTATTTTATTAACTTGAATTGGAGCTCGACCAGCAGAAGAACCTTATATTTTAACAGGACAAATACTTACAGTCACTTATTTTAGATATTTTTTTATTAATCCTATACTTATAAAAATATGAGATAAATTACTTAATTAATTATAATAAAAATATAGTCAATAAGTTGTGAAAACTTTATACCTTGAAAGTATAAAAAGAAAGTTAAATTCTTTCATTGACTTATTTAAGTACTTAATTTAATGAAATAATTATCAATTAATATAATATATAACCTAAAATCCCTAAATAAAATAAGAGTAAATTTAAAGAAAAAGGTAAAAATAACTTTCAAGATAAATACATTAACTTATCATAACGAAAACGAGGTAAAACCCCTCGAATCCAAATAAATCAAAAAATAATTAAAACAATTTTAACATAAAATAAAAAAGATCAAAGATCACATCCTAAAAACATAATAACTGTTAATATTCTTATAAAAATAATATTTATATATTCAGATAAAAAAATAAAAGCAAATCCTCCTCTTCTATATTCAACATTAAATCCTCTAACAAGTTCTCTCTCTCCTTCAGCAAAATCAAAAGGTGAACGATTAGTTTCAGCTAAACAAGAAGAAAATCAACAAAAAAACAAAGGGAAATTTATATATATAAATCAACATATATTTTGATAATATATGTAATCCAATAAATTATATCTAAAAATAAAAATAATAGTACATAATATAATTATAATTATTCTTACCTCATAAGAAATAACTTGAGCTACAGAACGTAAACTTCCTAAAAGAGCATAATTAGAATTAGAAGATCAACCTGATAATATAATTCCATACACTCCTATACCAGTACAAACTATAAAAAATAAAATACCATAATCAAAATTAATCACATTTACTAAAATAGGAAATAATATTCATAAACAAAAGGACAAAAATAATAAAAAAATAGGACAAAAATAATAAATTAAAGAATTTGATTTATAAGGCAATATAGATTCCTTAAAAAATAACTTAATACCATCAGAAAAAGGTTGAAGAATACCTATAAATCCTAATTTATTAGGACCTTTACGAATTTGAATATAACCTAAAACCTTACGTTCCAAAAGAGTAACAAAAGAAACACAAATTAAAATACAAATTATTTCCAATATGTAAATAAGTATAAATATTACTATCTGTAATAAAAATTACATAAATAAATTCTAAATTTATTGCATTTATCTGCCAAGAATAGTATTATAATTCAATTTAAACAAACTATTTGCCATAAAAGGTCCTTTCGTACTAATTTATGGAAATTACAAAAAAGATAGAAACCGACCTGGCTCACGCCGGTCTGAACTCAGATCATGTAAAATTTTAAAGGTCGAACAGACCTAGAAATTAAGCAGCTGCACTTAAATCTAATTTTAATCCAACATCGAGGTCGCAAACTTTATCATCGATAAGAACTCTCCAATAAAATTACGCTGTTATCCCTAAGGTAATTTAATCTATATATCCTTAAAATAGGATCCTTAATATAATCATTAATAAATTATTTAAATATGAGAGTTTTTATAATCTCAACATCACCCCAACAGAATTTAAATTAAAATTATATAAAATAATAATCCAAAATTATATAAAAATATATTAAATAAAACTCTATAGGGTCTTCTCGTCCCATTTAAAAATTTAAGCTTTTTAACTCAAAAATTAAATTCAATCATTAATATAAAGAAAGATATTCCTTCATTCAACCATTCATACAAGCCTTCAATTAAAAGACAAATGATTATGCTACCTTCGCACAGTCAAGATACTGCGGCTATTTAATTAAAATTTAATAATCATTGAGCAGGTTAAACTTAATATAAAAATACATTAAGCCATGTTTTTGTTAAACAGGTGAAGAATATTATTGCCAAGTTACTATATATTAATTAAATAAACATACTAATTTTATCATTATAACTATTAATTATAAATTAAATATATAATTCTTAATAAAAAACTAATTAAATTTTAAATAAATTAATAATGATAATTAATTATAACAAAATAAATGATGGAAATTCCTAATCCTACAAATTACCATTTAATATAATTAATATAGAGAAATTAAAGAGCTTATCCCCTTTAATCTTAAATTAAAAAGATTAAGATAAATTAAATAATACCTTAAAATCAATTAATCCTGAATTAAATTCAATTATTAAGAAACCAGATATATTAAAAATGAATAGCATATAACTTCTATTAATTACTTAGTAATAATTTTAAAACATTAAATACCAGATATTAATATCTCTTTTAATTTCGGGAAATTAATTAAATAAATTAAATATATTGATAAACCCTGATACAAAAGGTACAAAAATTAAGATCTACTTTTATTTTATGAAATAATTAACCTTTACAGTTAATATAAACTATATATAATGATAATTTATTCTTTAAAAAATACTAAAATAAAAGTTATTTCTATTAAATTAATTTTAATTAAAAAGATATAAAATAATTAATAAATTCAAGTTAATTTGAATTGCACAAATAAATTTTTAATGTAAATAAAAATTAATCCTAGATGTAACTTGTATATTTCTAGCTTCATCTTCCGATAAAACTACTTTGTTACGACTTATCTCATTTTAAAATGAGAGTGACGGGCGATATGTACTTAATCAAGAACTAAATATCAAAAGTAAAATATAATACTTATTACAATTAAATCCAATTTTATAAATTATATAAATAAATTAATCCAATAATTAATAATTAAATGTAACCCATCTCAAACCTAAATATTACTGCACCTTGACCTGACATAAACCTTAATAAAGATAAAAGAAAATCATTTTAATAAAACATTCAAATTTAGACAGAGATATACAAGCTAATAATTCAGGTAAGATTTATCGTGGATTATCAATTATAGGACAGGTTCCTCTAAAATGATTAAAATTACCGTCAAATTCTTTCAATTTAAAGACCTTAACTTATAATATTAAAGAAAATTTTTACATTTTATAATAATAGGGTATCTAATCCTAGTTTTATTATTAAAATTTCTTATAACAATTTATAACCTAACATATAATTTAATTTTTAAATTTTACCTAAAAATAAATAACTATAATATCAATAAATATATAAATAAATAACATACTTGATAAGAGATACTTTGACCAATTGTTTAACCGCAGCTGCTGGCACAAATTTTGCTAGTCATTAAAATAATTAACCAATTCTTAAATTACTAAATAAAATTTTAAAATTAAAAACTGCGATTACTATATATAAAGAAGATTATTTAAATCTTACCTTAAAATTCACCCACAAAAACTTACATATAATATTTCATCAATTAATATCCCTAATAAACTAGAATTAAATTTCTAATCTATTAATCTAACATTCAATTTAGAATAGTTTGGATCGGTAAGGATATTCCCCCTCGCAAGCTCGGTATAACCCTGGTCCATAGTTCCTCTGGACTAGTATGGATACTATATTTATACTATTACATAGGATTATAAGTTCCATATGTTAGATGCTAACATTATTCTATTCCTAGCTCACATTCAAGTTCGCTACAAATATATAATTGTTATATCTATTTATAAGATATAATTTATATTATGTGTCTATGACTTATGATTATCCTAACCATAGTTATGGTTGATAATTGTCTCTTCCAATAGATCAAATAATTACATATATTATCACCCCCCAGACAGACGGCCCCTCCGGTCCCGGTCTTCTCATATACTATTGAATAAAATAAATATTTATAATTCTCCCAAATAATAAATACATTTTTCCACTTCATTTGAAGAAAGATCTAGATTTCAACTAATATTAACATGGACCATGTATTATTTTATACCCCTTAATATATTAATATATGACTCCTTTACCCTTAATTTTTACATTTATAATTAATTTCTATATAATTAGGGGGAGGTAAATAAAACTGTGCTCCTAAGTACTAAATTTTATATTGTATAATATACATTATTTAAAGTGTATTTATATATATGATTCTCCCTAATATATATAAATATTACTATGTATTTAAATTTTAAGAATTATCATCAATAGATGGTTGATTAATATATTTTATAATCTGCTAATATACAAATATTATTTAAATTTTAAGAATTATCATCAATAGATGGTTGATTAATATATTTTATAATCTGCTAATATACAAATATTATTTAAATTTTAAGAATTATCATCAATAGATGGTTGATTAATATATTTTATAATCTGCTAATATACAAATATTATTTAAATTTTAAGAATTATCATCAATAGATGATTGATTAATATATTTAATAATCTGCTAATATACAAATATTATTTAAATTTTAAGAATTATCATCAATAGATGATTGATTAATATATTTAATAATCTGCTAATATACAAATATTATTTAAATTTTAAGAATTATCATCAATAGATGATTGATTAATATATTTAATAATCTGCTAATATACAAATATTATTTAAATTTTAAGAATTATCATCAATAGATGATTGATTAATATATTAATATATTTAATAATCTGCTAATATACAAATATTATTTAAATTTTAAGAATTATCATCAATAGATGATTGATTAATATATTTAATAATCTGCTAATATACAAATATTATTTAAATTTTAAGAATTATCATCAATAGATGATTGATTAATATATTTAATAATCTGCTAATATACAAATATTATTTAAATTTTAAGAATTATCATCAATAGATAAGATACCTAATTAAGATGATTGATTAATATATTTAATAATCTGCTAATATACAAATATTATTTAAATTTTAAGAATTATCATCAATAGATAAGATACCTAATTAAGATGATTGATTAATATATTTAATAATCTGCTAATATACAAATATTATTTAAATTTTAAGAACTATTATCAATA